CCTAACTTTAGGTCTTTTTTAAATTGATTCAACTTTTTTAAATTGATTCAATTTGAAAATAAAATAGCACGATGTGTGTATCTAGGGAATAGTCACTTCAAGGTGAATTCTCCCTAGATAACACCTATTCAATAGATATATCTTGACTTTAGGAAAAAAGAGAAAATGAAAATGAATAGAAATCCAGCGGCTTTAAATTTTATTTTTTGGTAAATCAATTGCGAAATGCTTTTCCATTTCTAGAATGCTTAATATATGTTTTACATCTTCCATGCGAAAATGTTCAATTTTCATAAGGTCTTCTTGACTGTTCTTCAAAAGGTCCGATAATGTATGGATATTGGACCTTTTGAGGCAATTATAGATCTTAGGAGTCAATTCTAATTGGTCAATAAAAATAAATTTTAATGGTATTTCTTTTTTATTTTTCCTTAGTTTAGCCAATTTATCATGAAAAGTAAAAAGGGGTAAAGTAATCTTGTGTTGATTTTTTTCTAAATGTAAGTTTTCTTCTTCTACATGTAGAAAGGGAATAAATAAATCAATTAAATTTCGGGAGGCTTCATGAAGTGCTTCTTTAGGAGTTAAACTTCCATTTGTCCATATTTCGAGAAAAAGTATCTCTTGCTTTTCATTTCCATTTCCGTAAGAATGAACACTATGATTCGCATTTCGAACAGGCATGCATACAGCATCTATGGAATAACTTCCGTCTTGAAAATTTTGTGTCGGTTTTATACAATAGCCACGATTCCTCTCAATTTTTAATTCAATACACAAATCAATTGGTTCCCTTAGGCTAGCGATATGTTGTGTATTATCAAGGATTTCCACAGAAGGCGGTAAGATGATGTCGTGAGCAGTTACATATCCAGGACCTTTGACACAAATAGACGCGTCACGAGTTCCATATAAATTGCTTCTCAATACAATTTCTTTCAAATTCATTAATATTTCATGTACTGATTCTTGAATACCCCCTATAGTCGAAAATTCGTGTGGTATTTTCTCAGATTTTGCACGTGTGATACATGTTCCTTCTATTTCTCCAAGCAAAGCTCTTCGCATCGCAATGCCTATTGTGTCGGCTTGACCTTTCATAAGTGGAGACAGAATAAAACGTCCATAATAAAGACGTTTACTGTCAACTCTCGATTCAACACACTTCCACTGTAGTGTTCGAGTAGATATCCTGACTTTTTCTCGAACCATAATAAGATTGCTCCTTTTGTTATCAAATCCTTGAATTTTTTATTTCTCTTGAAATCTCTTCAATGTTTATTCTTAAGTACGTCTTTTTTTAGGAGGCCTGCATCCATTATGGGGCATAGGGGTTACATCCCGGACGAAATTTAATATTATACCACTTTGACAAATAGCTCTTAATGCCGCATCTCTTCCGAGACCCGGACCCTTTATCAGGACTTTCGCTCGTTGCATACCTTGATCCATTGCTATCCGAATAGCATCTGCTGCTACGGTTTGAGCGGCAAAAGGTGTCCCCTTTCTTGGGCCCTTGAATCGACAAGTGCCCGCGGAGGACCAATAGATCACCCGACCCCGCACATCTGTAACGGTTATAATAGTATTGTTAAAACTTGCTTGGATATGAATAACTCCCTTTGGTATTTTACGTGCATTTTTACGAATACGTCTCTTCTTGCGCCAAACAATTCTTGTTACAAGTTTTACCATATTTTTTTATCTCAAATAAAAATCCGAGACCTATGGATATATCCATTTCGTGTCAAAATAGATCTTTTTTTTATTTGTATTTATCTATCAGATCCTTTAGATAGTCCTTTTCTTTATTTATAAAAATTATCCTTGTCTTTGTTTATGTCTCGGGTTAGAGCAAATTACTCTAATTCGTCCCTTTCTACGTATTAGTCGACATTTTCCACAAATTTTACGGGCGGAGGGCCTTATTTTCATATTTTGTGTTCCTTAATTTTGAATATACAGACTTTTTATTGAAATTGAAGAAAGAGAATTCTTTTTTTTTTTCAATCTTGATTGAATTGTATCCCCATAAAAAAAAATAAATATTGAAGTTCAAAAATTACCTAATCTTTCGGATTTTTGTTCTGGAGTCTCTAAATTAGACGCCCTACGGTCGAATTATAATGAGGCTTTGACTCTATTTCCTGGTGGTATAAAACAATGTTAGGTCTTTCTTGAAACATAACCTAAAACCGGATCTTCATTATCTAAAGGAACCTGTAACATACCCTTGGAAAGTGATTAAGTAAGTAAACCTTTGTGAATTTCTTTTTGTTCTTTATATTCTATATCCTTCGATTCTATAATATAGAATAAAAAATAAGGGTATTCTATATAAAACTATCTTGAAGTATCCGCAAATTTAATGTAGCAGCAATGCTATTCAAACCCCTGACTTGTTCTTTTTTTTTTACAAAACAAAATAAAAATGGATATAATTTGGATATCAGAAGGATTACCATATGTAACACAAGATTTCTCCGCCGATTCTTTTTAGTCGAGCCTCTCGATCTGTCATTATACCCCGAGAAGTAGAAAGAATTACAATTCCCATCCCGCCTAAAATTCTAGGAATTTGTTGATAGTTAGAATAGATTCGTAGACCAGGTCGACTAATCTGTTTTAATTTTAGACTAGTTCTATATTGTTTTTTTTTAGTTTTTCTATGTCGTCTATGTCGTAAGGTTAAAACCAAGAAATTTTTGTTGCCTTCCTGATGTTTCCTCACATTTTCAACAAAACCCTCTTGCAAAAGGATTTTTGAAAAGTTTTCAGTGATATTAGTGGATACTATTCGAACGATTCCTTTTCCCCTCATGTCAGCATTTCGTATAGAGGTTATTATATCAGCAATTGTGTCTTTACTCATGATAAACTAAAATTTTTGTTGTTTTTGAGTTTTGATATAATCAACATAGTCTTTTTGCTTTTGTTTTTTTTTATGAATTCATTATTTTATTATTAAGGTATATACGTGAAACATAATCTACTAATTCATTTGATTAATCGGTTGAATTCAAATACTATAATCGAAAACTATAACTATATAATGCTTTTCTAACGCTTTATCTTATAATACTTCAGGTGCTAATGAAACTATTTTCGTGAAATTGACCTGCCTCAATTCCCCGGCAATCGGGCCAAAAATTCTAGTTCCCTTTGGATTTCCTTTTTGATCAATGACAACTGCAGCATTATCATCATATCGTATGATAATGCCGCTGCCGCGTTTGAGTTGTTTACGAGTACGTACAATTACAGCTCTGATCACTTCAGATTTTTCTAGAGGGGAATTGGGTGCTGCTTCCTTGATCACAGCAATAATAACGTTGCCAATATGACCGTATCCCCGATTACCAGTCCCTATGATTCGAATACACATTAATTTTCGGGCTCCGCTGTTATCTGCTACATTCAAATAGGTCTGAGATTGGATCATAGCATTTTTTAATCTGTTATTTTAATGCAAAAGGAAAAAAAAAGAAATATTGTTTGTCCAAAAATAAAAAAAAGAAACTTACAATTTTTTTTTCATTTCAAAGTCCCTTTTTTCTTCGATTCTATATTCCTATTTTGAAATAATGAATTGAGTTCGTATAGGCATTTTGGATGCTGCTATTGAGATAGCCTTTCTGGCCATATTTTCTGCTACTCCGCCCATTTCATAAAGTATTTTACCTGGTTTAACGACAGCTACCCAATATTCGGGAGATCCTTTCCCCGAACCCATACGTGTTTCTGTGGATCTTACCGTAACTGGTTTGTCGGGAAATATACGTACCCATATTTTTCCACCGCGGCGTATATTTCGTGTCATTGCCCGACGCCCTGCTTCTATTTGTCTAGACGTAATCCAAGCGGGTTCAAGTGCCTGAAGAGCATATCTACCGAAACAAATACGATTACCTCTATAAGACATTCCTTTCATTCTCCCTCTATGTTGTTTACGGAATCTAGTTCTTTTGGGGTTATAGTTGATGATTGGTTCACAATTCCATCTCTATTACAGAACTGGACGTGAGAGTTTCTTCTCATCCAGCTCCTTGCGAATGAAATAGTTATAAAAAAATACATATAGTTGATGAGTAATAGACTGAATCATTAGATTCTTTGAGATTTCATCTAATCTATTTATTCGAAATTTGTATCTATTTTTTTATATAGAACTACGTATTATATGTCAATTCTAGATTGATAGATAATTTGAAATTCAAATTTGTAGATAATTATTTTCTATAATTTTTATATAATGATAATGGACTTTTTTTGTTATAATCTTCTAATGAATCTATATTTGTATTTATTATGATTATGATATCAGATCGCTTAAAATTTCTATAAATCCAATAACATAAAAAAACCTTCGCGGGCGAATATTTACTCTTTCAATATTTACTTTATTTGTAGGGTTATCCCCAACAAACCTCTCAAAATAGAAAATAAATGGATTGTTTCTTGGTTCGTTTCGCCATCCTGCCCATTAAGAAATTATTAAGATTTTTTTTTCAATAGAATCTTATGTCTTTACAGGTTCCGTCGTTCCCATCGCTTCTTGGTTAATGGTTAGGTCTTAATTCTACAATGAAGCCTCCAATGCAATTTTTTCTTGAGCCAATTTTATCAGTCTTTCTTGGCTCGAGGCTCTTAATTTTTTGTTTTATGAGTAGGATTTTCACTATCAATAAATAGCTATTGGTGCTTTATTACATTAGCTTTTACGAGATGACTCGTAGACCTTACATATTGGAATCATATATCATTAATTTTTTTTTTCTTTCTCTCACCCTATCATTTATCTGTATTTTTTTTTATTTTGCTTTACAATTCATAATCAAATTGCTTTTTCTTTTATTTATGTAATGTAAAAAAGAGTAAAAAAGATTTCAATTCCTACAATGCAATGGCCAATATATCATATCTTGACTGCTTTTTTGAATCCAGATAATGTGAAGCGATGAGTTGGTTATTAATTCTATATTTATTCATTCATAGTAGGGATCAGTCTATTTTTTTTAGATTGACCTTTAAAAACCAACGGGTCACACACTAAGCATAGCAAGTACATTAAATAATCAATCGAATTTTTTATTTTATTTAACCTTATAGAATTTTATAATTTTTCTTTTTTTGATTAGCCAGAAAAAGAATGAAAGAATGATTCATTTTTTGTTCTATCAAAGGATATAATGTAAAGATTAAGTCAAGTAAAGGTTGACTATTCTTCATCTACAAATATCCAAATTTTTATGCCTAATGCCCCATGAATAGTTCGAACCGTATAGGAGCAATAATCAATTTTAGCTCGAAGGGTTTGTAAAGGAACCCTACCTGTTCTAATCCATTCGACGCGTGCAATGTCTTTTCCGCCAAGGCGCCCTGCAATTTTTACTTGAATTCCTTTTGTATCGGCGTTCTTGGCTAATTCAATAGCCTTTTTCATTGCTTTGCGAAATGAAACTCGATTCTTTAATTGTTCGGCTATAAATTCTGCAAGAATATTAGGATCCGTGTAAGGAGTTGGAATTCTTGTAATATTAATGTTCAGTTTTCGATTTATAGGATGAAGTTCTTTTTGTACAATCATCTGTAATTCTTCGATTCCATTCGTCTGCAATTTTTCGATTACATTCATCTGTAATTCTTCGATTCTTTTAGGTTTCCTTTCCATTAATAATTTTTGGAATCCCAGATATATTCTAACCTGAATCACATCAATTCGTTTTTGAATCTCGATACGTGAAATCCCTACAACACCAGAAGGAATTTTGATATTCTTTTGTACATAATTTTGGATAGAGGTTCTTATTTTTTTATCTTCTTGTAGACCTTGAGAATAATTTTTTGGTTGTTCAAACCAAAGAGAATGATGATTTTGAGTTGTACCAAGTCGGAAACCAAGTGGATTTATTTTTTGTGCCATAATCCTCCATTACTATAATATATATCATGAAATGTCATATTTGTGGACTTTTTTTGACTTATTCGAAGTTTTAAGCATATCTTATATTCTTCATATAAGGATATATCTTTCAATACAATATTTATATGACAAGTTAGTCTTTCTATCGTATAACTTCGTCCTCTTCTTAATAAACAGCATCCATATTCTCTTTTTCTTCTCTTTCTTCTTTCTGGATTCTACTATTCATTTCAAAAATGAATCTATAAAAAAAGTAAAAAAACTATTTAGTAAAAAGGGATTACTTTTCTAATTACTTGTAAAAGTAAATAAATAATCCAATTAAGTAGGATTAGTATTCTAATTACTTGTAAAAGTAAATAAATAATCAATTTAACGACGAGATTTTTTATCATTTTTTGGATGCCCCCTGAAATAAAGAGTAGGTGAAAATTCTCCCAATTTATGACCCACCATATAATCTGTTATATAAATAGGTATTTTTTCTTTTCCATTATGGATAGCGATAGTATGGCCAATCATTGTAGGTATGATGGTGGATGCCCGGGACCATGTTACTATTATTTGTTTTTCCGCCTTTGTGTTAAGTTTCTTTATTTTTCTTAATAAATGATTTGCTACAAAAGGATTTTTTTTTAGCGAACGTGTCACAGTGAATTTCTCCTATTTTTTTTTTTTTATTTTCTTTTTTTTTAGAAGAAACAAATTCGATTTTCTCTCCTATTTACTACGGCGACGAAGAATCAAATTATCACTATATTTCTTCCTTTTTCTACTTCTTCTTCCAAGTGCCGGATAACCCCAAGGGGTTGCGGGTTTTTTTCTACCAATTGGGGCCCTCCCCTCACCACCCCCATGGGGATGGTCTACAGGGTTCATAACTACTCCTCTTACTACAGGACGTTTACCTAGCCAACATTTCGATCCGGCTCTACCCAAACTTTTTTGGTTCACCCCGGCATTCCCTACTTGTCCGACTGTTGCTGAGCAGTTTTTGGATATTAAACGAACCTCCCCAGAAGGTAGTTTTAATGTGGCCGATTTCCCCTCTTTTGCAATCAGTTTCGCTACAGCACCCGCAGCTCTAGCTAATTGTCCACCCTTTCCAAGTGTGATTTCTATGTTATGTATGGCCGTGCCTAAGGGCATATCGGTTGAAGTAGATTCTTCTTTTTGATCAATCAAAACCTCTTCCCAAACTGTACAAGCTTCTTCCAAAGCATACGGCTTTCTGGGTGTAGATGATGATATCTATACAGGTGGATCTTCTATATTGTAAAATATCGTCAAATGAAGTAAAGTACTACATGAGTGGATATATAGGAATCCAAATCTGCCGAATCACTCATGTTATGCTCTTCTACATCCTAGGTCTTCCCGTTCCTTCATCTGGCTTATGTTCTTCATGTAGCATTCAGACCGAATGACTCTATGAAATTACGTCGATACTTCCACATATGTCGATACTTCCACATATGTCGATACTTCCACATACGTCGATACTTCCACATATTGGGGGTAACGTAGGAGACATCTCTATTTTTCCCCCGGGGAATCTTTAGAATTCCCACTGCTTA